TAATATTGATATATTAATATATATAATAATACAAATAATAAAGTATAATATAAATAATAAAGAGCCCTGGGTTAATAGAAACTGAGGAGATTGACTCGGGAACCCATTTTGTTGGGAGCTCCGTTGCAGAGTTCAGGCCTAACCATTAATAGAGAAGCTATAGGAACGACGAAACCTGTGACTATATAAGATTCAACTATTAAAATATAAATAAAATAGAAAAGAAAAATGAATCCTAATGATTCATCGGGCGGGATGGCGGAACGAACCAAGAACAAATTGATTTACTCTGAAAGGTCATGGATTGATCCTACGAATGAAGCAGGAAAGAGTCAATATCCGCCCGCGAAACCCTTATTTATTTATTGTATTACAATACAATATTGTCTTGACTCGATAAGAGTAAAATAAAAAAAAAATAGGGATTCGTTATAAAAAATAAGCATTATCTTTATCTATAAATATACACATCTAGCCATATATGGAGCTTCCTATGTAATAAATGAAATATCAATAAATCCCATTACTTAGTTTAGTGTACTAATTATTAAATGGATGTGTATCCGTATCGAATCTTTTCATTCGCGAGGAGCTGGATGAGAGGAAACTCTCATGTCCGGTTCTGTAGTAGAGGTGGGATTAAGAAAAAACCATCAACTATAACCCTAAAAGAACTAGATTTCGTAAGCACCATAGAGGAAGAATGAAGGGAATATCTTGTCGGGGCAATCATATTTGTTTCGGCAGATACGCTCTTCAGGCACTTGAACCCGCTTGGATCACAGCTAGACAAATAGAAGCAGGGCGAAGAGCAATGGCACCATATGCGCGTCGTGGTGGAAAAATATGGATACGTATATTTCCAGACAAACCTGTTACAATAAGACCCACGGAAACACGTATGGGTTCGGGGAAAGGATCTCCCGAATATTGGGTATCCGTTGTTAAACCAGGCCGAATACTTTATGAAATGGGTGGAGTATCAGAAACTGTAGCCAGAGCAGCTATTGAGATAGCTGCGTGCAAAATGCCTATACGAACTCAATTTATTATTTCAGGATAGGGATATAGAACTAAAGATAAACAAAAGGGGTATTGAGGATGAAAAAACAACCGCGGGTTTATTTATTTCTAGACAAACACTATTTCTTTTTTTCCTCATTCTTTGCATTGAAATAACAGATTCAAATAAAAATGATATGATTCAACCTCAGACCCTTTTGAATGTAGCAGATAACAGCGGAGCTCGAGAATTGATGTGTATTCGAATCATAGGAGCCGGTAATCATCGATATGCTCATATTGGTGACGTTATTGTTGCTGTAATCAAAGAAGCAGTGCCCAATATGCCTCTAAAAAGATCAGAAGTAATTAGAGCTGTAATTGTACGTACATGTAAAGAACTCAAACGTGACAACGGTATGATAATACGATATGATGACAATGCTGCGGTTGTCATTGATCAAGAAGGAAATCCAAAAGGAACTCGAGTTTTTGGCGCGATTGCTCGGGAATTGAGACAGTTGAATTTTACTAAAATAGTTTCATTAGCTCCTGAAGTATTATAAATACTAGTAGATGAAACTATGATATAGTTATAGTAGGATATCTGAAATGGATGAAATTAGTAGATTGTGTTTCACGCATATACTTTTAATAATTGAAATTGAATAATTCAAAATAAAAAAACATGTTGATTATATCAAAATTAAGAAGCACCAATAATTAGAATTCGTCATGGGCAGAGACGCTATTGCTGATATAATAACTTCTATAAGAAATGCTGACATGAGTAAAAATGGAACGGTTCGAATAGCATCCACTAATATCACCGAAAACATTGTTAAAATACTCCTACGAGAAGGTTTTATTGAAAACGTTCGGAAACATCAGGAAAGTAACAAAGATTTCTTGGTTTCAACCTTGCGCCATAGAAAGACTAGGAAAGGAATATATAGAACTATTTTAAAACGTATCAGTCGACCTGGTCTACGAATCTATTCCAACTATCAAAAAATTCCTAAGATTTTAGGTGGAATGGGAATTGTAATTCTTTCCACTTCTCGAGGCATAATGACAGATCGAGAAGCTAGACTAGAAAAAATTGGAGGAGAAATTTTGTGCTATATATGGTAATCTTCCTCCGGTATCCTAATTTGATCTCTAACTTCCAATTTGTGAAATAGAGAGGAAAAGTAAGTTATATAACTCTTCCTCCATTAGTTGATGATATTTCAAGGGGTTACCTGGATGAAAGAACAAAAATGGATTCATGAAGGTTTAATTACTGAATCACTTCCCAACGTCCCGGGTCCATTTAGATAATGAAGATCTAATTCTAGGTTATATTTCAGGGAGGATCCGACCCAGTTTGATACGGATACTGCCGGGAGATAGAGTCAAAATAAAAATAAGTCGGTATGATTCAACTAGAGGACGTATAATTTATAGACTCCGCAACAAAGATTCGAGCGATTAGATGATTTTTGAAAACATTCCT